GAACAAAAGAAATTCGTTTCTTCTTTTCTGTTCAATAAAAAAAAATGAACAATTATAAATTATAATTCTATAGGGTTTAATAAAAATTAAATTAATCTTTTGATAAAATTGCTATGCTTAGTGTGTGACTCGTTGGTTTTTTGAGGGTTAGTATAAAAACCAGCCCCATAGTATAAACAAATAACTATAGAAGTAATAACCAACTCATCACTTCGTATTATCTGGATCCAAAGAACCAGTCAAGATATGATATATTGTTCATATTGTTGTAGCAACTGAAATCTTTTTTATTATTTATTAAAAAATCTGCTTCTAAATTGTTAATAATAAAAAAAAGAAAGGGTATGGATAAATGGAAGGATGAGAGGAAGAAAGAAAATATTGATGATATATAATTCCAATATGTAAGGTCTATGAGTCATCTCATAAAAAATCTGTGTAATAAAGCATCAATACGGATTCATCATTAAATGGATCTGCTCATCGAACAAAAAATAAAGAGCTTCGAGCCAATAAAGACTAAGAATATTGACTCAAGAACTAATAGCTCCATTGTAGAATTCAGACCTAACCATTAAATAAGAAGCGATGGGAACGACGGAACCTGTGAATTCAAAAGATTCTATGAAAATGAATTTGAATGATTCATTGATCGGGATGGCGGAACCGACCAGAGACCCATTCATCTATTCGGAAAAGTTATGAACGAATGATAGAACTGAAATAGAAATGGAAAGAGTAAATATTCGCCCGCGAAAACTTTATTTTCTTGGATTGCTAAATTTGGGTCAATCCAATACGATAAAGAGTAAAACAAAAAAAAGATTCCTTTTAACATTCTAATATCGATAAATAGAAGAAAAAATAGTTTAGTTATAGTTATTAATATATATATATTATAATTTCATTATTATTATTATATATATCTATACAAACAAAATAGACAAATCAAGATATACAAATTAATAAGATTTGATCTAGATTAAACGAAATCCATGATTCAGTTATTAAAATTAAATATAAATACATCTATGCATAATATTATATCTGAATAGAATTCAAATTGAACTCAAAATCTTTAGTTTGAATTTATTTTATTCGCGAGGAGCTGGATGAGAAGAAACTCTCACGTCCGGTTCTGTAGTAGAGATGGAATTCAAAACAAACCATCAACTATAACCCCAAAAGAACCAGATTCCGTAAACAACATAGAGGAAGAATGAAGGGAATATCTTATCGAGGTAATACTATTTGTTTTGGTAAATACGCTCTTCAGGCACTTGAACCCGCTTGGATCACATCTAGACAAATAGAAGCAGGTCGACGAGCAATGACACGAAATGCACGTCGCGGTGGAAAAATATGGGTTCGTATATTTCCAGATAAACCGGTTACAGTAAGACCCGCAGAAACACGTATGGGTTCAGGTAAAGGCTCTCCCGAATATTGGGTAGCGGTTGTTAAACCAGGTCGAATCCTTTATGAAATGGGTGGAGTAACAGAAACTATAGCCAGAAGGGCTATTTCAATAGCAGCGTCCAAAATGCCTATACGAGCTCAATTTATCATTTTGGGATAAAAAAGAAATAGGCCTTACTTAAAAACTTAAAAATAGTGGGTGCAGGTTTCTTTTTTTGGACAAATAATATTTCTTTTTTTCTTCGACCTTTGTATTGTAAAAAACAGATAAAAAAATGATATGATTCAACCTCAAACCCATTTGAATGTAGCAGATAACAGCGGGGCTCGAGAATTGATGTGTATTCGAATCATAGGAGCTAGCAATCGTCGATATGCTCATATTGGTGACGTTATTGTTGCTGTGATCAAAGACGCAGTTCCAAACATGCCTCTAGAAAGATCAGAAGTGGTCAGAGCTGTAATTGTCCGTACTTGTAAAGAACTTAAACGTGACAACGGTATGATAATACGATATGATGACAATGCTGCAGTTGTGATTGATCAAGAAGGAAATCCAAAAGGAACTCGAGTTTTTGGTGCGATTGCCCGAGAATTGAGACAGTTCAATTTTACTAAAATAGTTTCATTAGCTCCCGAGGTATTATAAAATAAGACCACGATATGGTTATAGTAGGGTATTTAAAAGAAATAGATTAAGATTCATTTAGTAGATTTTCTCTCACGTATATACCTTTCAAAATGAATATTTATAAACAAACACGTAAAAAAAAAAAAAAGAAAAACATGTTGATTATATCGAAATTTGGAGGCACCAATAATTTTAATTAATCATGAGTAGTGATACTATTGCTGACATAATAACTTCTATACGAAATGCCGATATGTATAGAAAAAGCGTGGTTCGAGTAGCATCTACTAATATCAGCCAAAGTATTGTTAAAATACTTTTACGAGAGGGTTTTCTCGAAAATGTGAGAAAACATCGAGAGAACAACAAATATTTTTTGGTTTTAACCCTACGACATAGAAGGAATAGGAAAAGGACTTATAGAAATCTTTTAAATTTAAAACGGATAAGTCGGCCGGGTCTACGAATCTATTCTAACTATCAAAGAATTCCTAGAATTTTAGGTGGGATGGGGGTTGTAATTCTTTCTACTTCTCGAGGTATAATGACAGACCGAGAGGCTCGACTAGAAAGAATAGGCGGAGAAATTTTGTGTTATATATGGTAATCTTTCTAATATCCGATATGAAACTTCTCCTTTGTGAAAAAGAAAAGAGAAGGGGTGGGTTCTCTAATAGGGTTCTTCCTCCACTAGTTGATACTTCAAGGGGGTTTTACCTGGAATGAAAGAACAAAAATGGATTCATGAAGGTTTAATTACTGAATCGCTTCCCAACGGTATGTTCCGGGTTCGTTTAGATAATGAAGATATGATTCTAGGTTATGTTTCAGGAAAGATCCGACGTAGTTTTATACGGATACTGCCAGGAGATAGAGTAAAAATTGAAGTAAGTCGTTATGATTCAACCAGAGGTCGTATAATTTATCGACTCCGCAACAAAGATTCGAAAGATTAGGTGTTTTTTAACTTCACCGTTTCTTTCGTAGGAATACGATTCGAAATCGAAAATTTCAAGAAACTTATTTTCTTCCAAAAAGTGGATTCAAAATTAAAGTAAGGAGTGGCAAATATGAAAATAAGAGCTTCTGTTCGTAAAATTTGTGAAAAATGTCGACTAATCCGTCGTCGGGGACGAATTATAGTAATTTGTTCCAACCCAAGACATAAACAAAGACAAGGATAATCAAACTCGTTAAAGACCTGATATACAAATAGGGAATCTGTTTTGACATGAAATGGATATATCCATATATCTCTGACTCAAATTTATGAGATCATAAAATATGGCAAAAGCTATACCGAAAAAGGGTTCGCGTGGACGTATTGGTTCACGTAAGAGTACACGTAAAATACCAAAGGGGGTTATTCATATTCAAGCAAGTTTCAATAATACCATTGTGACTGTTACAGATGTACGCGGGCGGGTGGTTTCTTGGTCCTCTGCCGGTACTTGTGGCTTCGGAGGTACAAGAAGAGGGACGCCGTTTGCTGCTCAAACCGCAGCGGCAAATGCTATTCGTGCAGTAGTAGATCAAGGTATGCAACGAGCAGAAGTCATGATTAAAGGTCCAGGTCTCGGAAGAGACGCAGCATTACGAGCTATTCGCAGAAGTGGTATACTATTAACTTTCGTACGGGATGTAACCCCTATGCCACATAATGGCTGTAGACCCCCGAAAAAAAGACGTGTGTAGAAATAAAAAAGGAAGATATTTCAATAGTAAGAGAAACAAGAGAAATAAATGATTCAATGATCTGATCAAATAATATTATTATGGTTCGAGAGAAAATAACAGTATCTACTCGGACACTACAGTGGAAGTGTGTTGAATCAGCAGCAGACAGTAAGCGTCTTTTTTATGGGCGCTTTATTCTGTCTCCGCTTATGAAAGGTCAAGCAGACACAATAGGCATTGCGATGCGAAGGGCTTTGCTTGGAGAAATCGAAGGAACATGTATCACACGCGCAAAATCTGAGAAAATATCACACGAATATTCTACGATAACGGGTATTCAAGAATCAGTACATGAAATTTTAATGAATTTGAAAGAAATCATATTGAGAAGTAATCTCTATGGAACTTGTGAGGCGTCTATTTGTGTCAGAGGCCCTGGATATGTAACTGCTCAAGATATCATCTTACCGCCTTATGTAGAAATCGTCGATAATACACAGCATATAGCTAGCTTGACAGAACCCATTGAGTTGGTTATTGGATTACAAATAGAGAAGAATCGCGGATATCTTATAAAAGCGCCAAATACCTTTCAAGATGGAAGTTATCCTATAGATCCTGTATTCATGCCTGTTCGAAATGCGAATCATAGTATTCATTCTTATGAAAATGGTAACAAAGAAATACTATTTCTCGAAATATGGACAAATGGAAGTTTCACTCCTAAAGAAGCACTTCACGAAGCCTCCCGGAATTTGATTGATTTATTGATTCCCTTTTTACATACCAAAGAAGAAAATCTAAATTTAGAGGACAATCAACACATGTTTCCTTTACCCCCTTTTACCTTTTATGATAAATTGGCTAAACTAACAAAAAATAAAAAAAAATGGCGTTGAAATCGATTTTTATTGACCAATCAGAATTGCCTCCCAGGATCTATAATTGTCTCAAAAGGTCCAATATATATACATTGTTGGACCTTTTGAATAACAGCCAAGAAGATCTTATGAAAATGGAGCATTTTCGCATAGAAGATGTCAAACAAATTTTAGGGATTCTAGAAAAAAATTTCGTAATTGATTTACCGAAAAATAAGTTTTAAATCCATTGGATTTTTTCATGTTTTTTTTAGAAAAAGGCCAAATTAAAGGGTTTTGAATATTTAGGACAATTCATATATATATTCGGAATCAGCATAGATTCATAATTTAATTGAATAGATGTATCTAGGGAGAATTCACTTTGAAGCGACTGTTCCCTAGATACATAC